ATGACTTTGCCAAAAATTGACAAGGTGATATTTCCATTTCTTCATCAAAAAATGAGTCCCCCTTGAAGCCAGAATGGATTTCCCTTGATATCTGACATAATGTATGAAAGGGTCCTTGAACAACCATAGGGTCTTCTGAAAATCATTACGAAGCGCTACTACAAGATCTTCTATTTTTCCATAGAAATGTGTTTGCTCAAGAAAGGCTACATAAGATGTTGATCGTAAATGAGAAGATTTTTTACGGAGAAAAACAAATATAGATTCGCATTCATATACATGAGAGTTATATAAGAATACGAATAATCTTTGATTCTCTTTTTTTAAAAGAGAAATGGATTTCTTTGGAGTAATGAGACTATTCAAATTCCGATAATGGTGGAGAAAGAATCGCAATAAATGCAAAGAGGCAGCATCTTGTATCCAGTAGTGAAGGGTTTTAACCAAGATTTCCAGATGGATAGGGTAGGGTATTAGTATATTTGACACATAATTTAAATGTGATAATTTGTCTTCTAAGAAGGGAAATATTGAATGAATAGATCGTAAATTATGAGATTTTGCTATTTCTTTTTCTTCTAGGGAAGATACTAATCGCAGCGAAAATGGAATTTCCACAATGATTGCAAAACCCTCTGATATTATTTGAGAATCAAAATTCTTGTTGCGCCCAACGAGGAATCGGTTTTGGTGGGAATCATTAACCGAAATCATCGAATGATTCTGCTGATGCATTCGAGTGACTAAACGTTTCACAATTAGTGAACTGGATTTATTGTCATAACCTAAACCTAAATTTTCCATGGGTTCGTAAAAAATCCATTCATTTAAACCATGATCATGAGCAAGTGCGTAGATATACTCCTGAAATAGAAGCGGATACAGGAAGTGTTGTTTCCGAGATCTATCTATTTCGAAATATCGTTGTAATTCGTCCATTTGAAATTTTACTTTTTGAAAACCGGGAATTTCTTGGGTTATAAAATGATACATAGTACGATACAGTCAGAACAAGGTATATAGTAAGAAAAGAATAGATACCCAGGAGACAGGGAGTCCAATCAACGGATCCTATCTTTTTCCATCCAATCCAATCCAATTTATTTGTGTTCGTTATAGTTACAAGGGATGGTTGGAAATCCCTTTATTTTTGCAACCCGATCGCTCTTTTGATCTTGGAATACATTTCTCAGTATACCGCTTCTTCTACACATCCGTATCCACCCCATAATCATAATGGAGAAAGAATAGTCAGGATTCATGAAAAAAAAGGAATCGATGATCCACTCACAGGAGAACCCTTTCCCGGATCAGGCACTAATATATTTTTAACGTCTAATTAGATCGGGTAATTATTCGAATTATGAACGGAAGCTCGTTGCTTTTTGTTTCCTTAGAATTAGAGCCATTAGGGCTCTATCCATTTATTCACTCGACCCAACTGTGAATTGATTTGGTCCCGTTCCAAGAATAAAAACCCCATTTTGTACCGACCAGGTAAGAATGAAGTATTCTCAGAGTTCTCCATTGATACGACATGCTGTTTTTTCCATTCATTCCTTTCAGGATCAGTCGTGGTCTTACAAACTCTACCAATGGTATGGACGAATCCGTTGCTTCATCCAAATGTGTAAAAGATCATAGCCGCACTTAAAAGCCGAGTACTCTACCGTTGAGTTAGCAACCCGTATAAATATGGTGATATGATCGGAATAAAAAAAAAAGAGATTGGATTGCCCTACCCCATCAAAACATAAAACATTGAACTAGCAACAAATTTCAAAGAAAAGCTAAAAGAAAATTTTATGATTAATTTGGAACATAAAAATGTTCAGATCAGATGAAAATACAACCGATTATCAGATAAATATAGACAATTGAGAGATGTAAAATTTTATGGACCTCTTCTCTTTTTGATCTTTTTTTTTTCATCAAATTCAGAAGATACTTTTTGTGTCACAGCAAATCCGTCGAACCCATCATTTGAGTGAAGTAAAGAAACAAACTTATGGGACGGGGAGAAATAGATCCATTTATCTACGATCGAATTATATTTGATCGATATACCATTGTCAATAGAAATGGAATGTTGAAAAAAAAAAACAAATTCAATAAAGAAAATAAAGACTTGTGTTGAATTGGCACTACATAGATAAGAAACGAAGTATGGATGAGGGAATAAAAATAAATAAGCAAGAAGTGGGAAAAAAATATCGAGTTCTCAATAGAGGTACGAACAATAAGCAAGATTCATTCTTTTTTTATTGGTAGAATCCCAATGAAAACCATCCGATTGATGGCAATCCCATCAATTCCCAGTTATTTTCTCCATTCACTCGATCCCCTTTTTTCTTTCTATCCATCTCATGTCAATAGAAGAGATTTTTTGTCGTTATATGATATGGGATCATGCGGGAGCAATTGCGAATAGGTATGAATAGAGCAAGAATCAAAAAGGGGGAATGGTGGGGAAAAAATGACACAAAGCTAGATAGTGGCCCCCTTTTTGATTTCCAAAATTTTCTTTTGTTTGATTAATTCAAAGTTCCTTATCCTTAAATACCTCTGCCTTCTTTGAAATATCATGAACAGTTCCTGTGGGTTGAGCACCCTTTTCAAGGAAATATAGAATAGCAGGAACATTTGAATAAGTTTGGTTCTTTATCGGATCGTAAAAACCTACTTTACGAAGATCTCTTCCTTCTCTTCGGGATCGAACATCAATTGCAACGATTCGATAGATGGCCCATTGGGATAGATAGAGATGAACAATGCCCCCCCTAGAAACGTATAGGAGGTTTTCCCCTCGTACGGCTCGAAAAAGAATGATTCAATATGTATAAAGTTACAAATGGTTCATAAAATAATCAATTAGATTAGGTAGATTAGGATTTGAGTCCTTTTTTTTTGTGTGTTCTTCAGGAAGGAAGAACACACAAAAAAAAGAAATATCATTCATACTCATAACTCAAGTTATGTAATTCTCAAAGAACTCGAAGGGAAATCCTTAGACATTTATTGAGCCGTCTCTAACCTCTTTTGTTTGTCTCGTCTAGAATCTATTTTTCTTTCTCATTCCGATCTAGTTATTGAGATAATTGAAAATGGCGTTTCCTTGTTCCGGTATCCCTTATCTTTGCTTTGAATCATTGGGTTTAGACATTACTTCGGTGATCCTTAATCGTCTTAAAATGGCAGCAACATACCTTTTGTTATTTCTTTCTATTGAAGAACCATAGAAAGGGTGGATTCCCCTGTGATACACTTTTGATCGAAATAGTTTTACCAATTCAGAATAATTTTACTTTTTTTTTTATTTGAAACTTGTTCGAATTTGTGATTTCTATATCGAAGATATACTTACGAAGTTGTTCCAACTTATTGACTGGCGCTAACCTTAGATCTTTCCCTCTAATAAAGGAATCAAGAATTGATGCTCGAGCTCCATCATGTACTATTTTATTGAAATCCCCCAAAAAGGGGTCCTAGTAGGCACAGGACAAACTATGTCGAGCCAAGAGCATCTTCATTGATATAGAAAAATGGTGGATGCAAGAATCCACAGCCGATCGTGTCCTTCAAGTCGCACGTTGCTTTCTACCACATCGTTTTAAACGAAGTTTTACCATAACATTCCTCTAAAATTGGGACCAGTATGGAATTTTCTTATGGAATCATGAATAGTCATTGGCTCCATCGGTACATAGTAGTCCATGCTATATTTTGATATATGAATGAATAGGTTATTCATATGGGGAAGTATCGGCAAGAATCCAATTTCACCCCATATTATGTCATATGACATACATATATATGTAATAATAAAAACGAAGAAATGAATTGCTTAATATTTCTTCCATCTATAACAAATGGATCGGTACGATCAATCATGAAAGATCCAATTCTTTCTCGAAGAACTAAACTAAAGAAGAGTCTTTCTTTAATTAGATTACCAATACTATAACAAAATGAGCCATTAACCAAATAAACCATTTTAATGACCTAGAAATGTCGCAAGTGACTCGATAGGATAGATTCAAAAATCTCACGCTTCTTCGAATATCAAAGATTTATAGGGTAAGCAATCATAAATCAAAAACGGTTTCCAAAATTTCGAAATCTTTCCTAGAAAGAAGTTTTCTAGGAAAGACGGAATTTTACCTCTAAATCAATCACATCAACAAGTCGCCACAATCACAACGAGTAACTCAAAATGTTTCAAAAATATCTCATTGATTAAAGAGACGCAAATTGGATAAGGGATATCAAGTTTCTCTGATGACTAACTAACTTCAATATGAATATGAGCGGGGGGGATGGGCATACGCTGAGTGGCCCACCCAATTTTTTTTTTGAATTTTTTGATCTTTGTTTCTATCCTACCCATATCAAAAAGATGTTTATTTCCATTCGCATGTCATTGATATTCGATTCTATTTCTCAGAAACAGAATTAATCGAAAGGGAGGATATGATTCAGAGAAGAATCATTCGAAATCAGAATGAAAGGTTGGATCACATTCCAACATTACACTCTTAAACAAAAGAGTGTATTGTTTAAGAATAGACAATAGAACAATCTTTGTTCTGATAGAATCCGTCTGGGACGGAAGGATTCGAACCTCCGAGTAACGGGACCAAAACCCGTTGCCTTACCACTTGGCCACGCCCCATTTAGATTTCTATTCGACACTAATAACACTAATATTGTTATTAGTTGTTTGTCAATTCCAGCCCCTATATCTATGGAATAGAATAGAATAGGTTGTTGCTAGAATTCTACACGTGTAGATGTAGAATCAAAATGAATTCATTGATCATTATATATAATTCAATTAAGATATTGAATGAAAGTATGATTCCTTCTATTTTCATTTGAAAATTGAAGGATTTTTGATTGGGGAAGTTCAAAGAAAAAGAAGAATTTTTTTTCCTACTTTACTCTTCTTTCTTTATTTTTACCCTTATATCAATAACTCAATAATAATGAAATTCTCTCCAAGAACGAAAGAAATGTTTGTTATGCTTAATATTTTAAGTTTGATCTGTATCTGTCTTAATTCTGCTCTTCATTCGAGTAGCTTTTTTTTCGCCAAATTGCCCGAGGCTTATGCTTTTTTCAATCCAATTGTAGACGTTATGCCAGTCATACCTGTGCTCTTTTTTCTCTTAGCCCTTGTTTGGCAAGCTGCTGTAAGTTTTCGATGAGATCTTTAATACTGTTTTAGAAACATTCATATTCATGATTTATTCGATAAAAAAATTCTATTCTAACAATGGATAAGACCATATAAGTCTGACATTATAAACTCTCGATTCAAAATCGAAATTCTTTTTGATAGCCGCGATGAATCTGGATCACCTCATTTCCTCATTCTGACCCCCGCGGGGCAAAGACCTTATGTATGGTCCCCCACAATACCTAATTGTAGGTATAGATATGAAAGCAAATTTTGGTAACGAAGGAATCAAAATCTTATTACAAAAGAAAAGAATTCCCGCAAATTTCTTTTTTTTTTCTAGAAACCACTTCATTTCCTGGTGTCAAAATAGGATATGTGGTACAAAAATAGAGAATAGAATCTATTCCCTTATTTCCCAATAAAATGATCTTGGAGATTGTGTAATGCTTACTCTCAAACTCTTCGTTTACACGGTAGTGATATTCTTTGTTTCTCTCTTCATCTTCGGATTCCTATCTAATGATCCAGGACGTAATCCTGGACGTGAGGATTAAAAAAAATCAGAGGTTTTTCCTTGCTGTTTTTCTGAATTTTCTTATGATTTTCTGTATTCCATACATTTAATTATAGATAACAAGGGTTCGAGATTTGTTTTTCGAATTTGAAAGATCAATCTCAAGTGATCAGAGGGAACGGGGAGAGAGGGATTCGAACCCTCGGTACGAATAACTCGTACAACGGATTAGCAATCCGTCGCTTTAGTCCACTCAGCCATCTCTCCTAATTTCAAAAGGAAAATTCATATGTGACGCGTGAAGTAAAGATTGAGAAAAGTCTTTCTTTCTCCTTATTCTATAATATATATATACGAAGTTTATCAGCAATTCCATTTAGATAACGATTCGAAACGGATATCCCCAATAGAAAGAGTACTTCTTTAATTTCGTACGAAAGGTTCTTTTCTTCCCCCGGCCTGGCCAGTACCTAGCCGGGCCATTCCTTGTTTTGCTCCAATGAATCATAGATCAAATGATATTTATCTGATTTGAAAACGAGAATACCTGTTATTGAAGCATCCCCAACAATAACAGGGGCTATTTCCATTCCTATGACAGGAGTTTCATTTTATTCTTTGCTTTGTTTTTCTTTTTATCGATTTACTTACTAGAACAAAAAACACACACATTTATTTTTATTTCTATTCTACTAATAGAACTCATTTATTTCTTCAAAAGACAAGCTTTGTTTGAGTACTTGAGTCCACAAACAAAATGAATACTATTATTTTTCACTAGATCGAATTGATCCGAATTCATAAGATAAGATCTGGAAGTTGAATGAATAGGGAAGGGAGTCACTTCGAAAAAAGATCAGATTCAAACTCTCACTCTTTTTTTTGAAAAAATCCTTTCTTTTCTTTGCTTGAAAGAATTGATGGGGGAGTTCAAAAAAAAAATAGAACTATGGATTCTTGCAGAGCGCAACTCATTTTGTTTTGATGTTCCGACTTCAATCACTCTTTCAGGCCGGGACTGTGAGTAACGATTTTTATTAAGTCCTCCCCTCGGAACACGTCAGGACTTACTCCGATTTTCATGATTCTGATCCTATCTTGATTACGTCTCACTCCCTTGTTCGACAAATGGTCCATTTGTATACAATAATAATATTGTAGCGGGTATAGTTTAGTGGTAAAAGTGTGACTCGTTCTATTAACAACTGAAATAGTTAGGGGGTCTTTCGGTTTGATTCATATTCCGATCAAAAAACTTTATTTCTGAAAAGGGTTTCATCCTTTACCCCTCGATCAACGTTTGAGGAGGAATATACATTCTCGTGATTTGTATCCAAAATTCCATTTCTAATGGAATAAAAAAACTCATCGGATTTCGGATTATGGAATCGCGACGCATAATTTTTTTTTTGTAAGTTGAATCAACCCTTACAATTGAATGAGTATAAGTAAGTAAAAGATCCATGGATGAAGATAGAAAAGTGTATTTCTAATCGTAACTAGATCTTCAATCCTTTTTTGTAAAGGAGGAGATTGAAGCCAAATAGCTATTAAACGATGACTTTAGTTTACTAGAGCCGTCGACATATTGTTTCAGCTCGGTGGAAAGAAAATTCTTTTCCTCAGGATTGTCGCGAGTAGAAATAGGGAACGAAGTAACTAGAAGGACTTGTTAGAATACCCCTCTTCTAGAGGGATCATCTAGAAAGCGAGTCATTTTGGATGCATTCAGGCAGAAAAGCTGACATAGATGTTATGGATCGAATTTTTTTTTTCTTTGAATTCGAATTTGCTATAACTCCCC